CCAAAATAAAAATATCAAAACCAATCACTAATCCAAAACCAAAAAAGTCGGAGGACTCTTCTGACCAAACAAAAATATGTAATTGTCAACAAAGTTGTTTCTTTTTTTTTATCCAAAAATCCAAAAAGGGTTTTCTTCCTTTAATACACAATACATAGGCCGTCGATTCATCATTGGATAAAAGTGGGTTTAATCCCAATTTTTGTAATAAGCGGTTCAAATCATTTTTTCCATATGAGTGTTCTTATATAGATAAATTATTCATTTTGAAAGCATCTCTATATTAATATTCATATTGTGGTAGAAAGAGTACCATGCTGCGTCTGGACTTCAAATGATTTAGCTTTAACCATAGTTAATGGTCCCACATTTTTGGTTGATAGAGAATCAAAGCGGATTTACCAACGAATAACGAAATGCTATGGTTCTTGCATATGATTTCTTTATTCAGAAGTCATTCGTGAGATAATGTACCTACTTTTCCTAGTTATAACATAAAAAGTACAGCTGGTTGGATCCAGCCTATTCTTGAAATAAACAACTCGCACACACTCCCTTTCCAAAAAAAACCAATACCCCAAGCACTACACTTAGATTTATTAGATTTGTTGCTAAAATATCGGTATTAAACCCGAAACTCCCGGCGGATGGCCAGTGGCCTAAAGAAACGAAAGAATCGGTTACATTTTTCATATGATCTCCTCTTATAGTATAGATAGACTAAAAAAAAAGAACAGAGTTCTTTTTGTATCGCCCTGCCCCCCCCTTTGATATATTTGATATTTGATATATATATATTTTACTATTTATAAATCGAGCCAAAAAAGATTCGATTTATAAATGGTGAATTACCCCCTTCTTTATTTATTTATTTAAACCCTTCCTAAAAAATATAAAAGGGGGTTCCTTAGACTACGAACGGAAAGGATGAAAGCGAGTGAGTATGCTAATTCCTCATCCACAAATCAGCCCTTCCCGTGGGTTATTGCTTTTTCGAATTTATAAGATTAAACAAAAGGATTCGCAAATAAAAGTGCTAATGCTACAACCAGGCCATAAATTGTTAAAGCTTCCATAAAAGCTAGACTAAGCAATAAAGTACCTCGTATTTTTCCCTCCGCCTCAGGCTGTCTCGCGATACCTTCTACAGCTTGGCCCGCAGCAGTACCTTGACCAACTCCAGGTCCAATAGAAGCAAGCCCTACAGCCAATCCAGCAGCAATAACGGAAGCGGCAGAAATCAGTGGATTCATGATAAGTTCCTCATACAAAAAAAAACGGTTAATGATACAGTCAGCCGATGAATTCTAACTTAATATTACATCGCTACAATTCATCCAGTCGAAGTCACTACAAACTTCAAATTGAAGTAATAATCCTATTCAAGGATCAAAACTACTTTACTTCGATATCTCTTTTTTAGTTCCTATCGACAAAATCTTTGCGAATCTGTACGACTTTCGTCCGTCCGTTTCTTTGTTCCGAACCATTATTTGAATTCTTCGATTTTTTTTCTTGATTTCATCTGTTTATTCATTGAACTCCCAGTCCCAGAGGATACGGAAAGACTTCTATTGGAATAGCCATCAAATTTCTAGTAGTAGGGCAAATTGAATATCTCTTTAGTTCATATATAACTAGTCAATATTTAATATCAATCACCTATACACGTCTTTCTTCCATAACGTAAACCAACTCTTCATTCATCTTAAATTCAATCGAATTCGAGAATTATGCGTCTTCGAGAATTATGCGTCAAAAAACAAGTTGACTTATAGCATAGCGCTTTTTTACATATAATATACCTAGTAAAACCTCCCTCTCCGATCCGAATCACCCTATTTTTTATGAATCCCTTTTTTGTTTGTAAATACTTCTTCCCCTTTCTTTATCATTCTCCCGCATGGATACAATCTAAATAGACAAATTGCTTAGGCCGAATCAGTGGATAGAAATATCATTATTTGATTGATCTAAGTTCACGCAATTTATTATTTCTGAAAATTTTATTTTGGTCAATCGCTGAAGAAAATCAACTGAAAGGGGAATCCTTCTATAGAGCACCCCTCTTTTTTTACTCACACTTCGTAAACCACAAGAATTCTTATTCAAATTCTGATTCCGAATAGGAAATATTAGGATTGGCCGACCAGCAATATAAAATGAATATCTATTCAGGAGAGAATGGTATAATATAAGTGGATCAACCAAGAATTTTAGTAAAAAGATCTTTTAGATATCTTTACCCCTTTTTTTTACAACTCTCTACTCTAGTATCTTTGGCTATTACTCTAGATTGTATGTATATAGTGAGTTGTATATTTAGATTTCCTAATTAGATTAGATTTTTTTTGAGCCACGCATACATTACCTTGGGATAAGCTAAAAAAGAATATTTCAAAAACTAGTCAATGATGGCCCTCCATGGATTCCCCTATATAAGCCGCGGCTAAAGTTGCAAAAATCAGAGCTTGAATACCACTTGTAAATAATCCAAGGA